AAATGGAATGAAAAAAAAAATTAATAAGAGACTCGTCTTGGATTAGCATAGTTAATATAGATAACTATAAAAAAAAAGAGCAAAGATTGGGGACGAAATAGGAAAGAAGCTCGGGTTTATTTCTTTTGTAATCTTAACGCAGTTCCAACAAAAACAGTCAAAAGGGCAAAATTTTATATATCTCGTCGACCCAATTACTTCATTTATTCACTTGATCTTTTTCTATCCATCTTAAAGAAAATAATCTTAAATAAATTAATTAAATAAATGAATAAATAAATTAATTAAATAAATGAATAAATAGAGTCAAAAAAAGGGGGGTTAGTAGAAAAAAAAGTTATACAAAGCTATATATGAATCACCCCCCACCCTCTTCTCTCTTTTTTTTTTTTATTTCATTAATTCACTTTCGTTTGATTAAAACGAAATTCTGTAAAAATCCCGGCCTTTTTAAAAATATCATAAACAGTTTCTGTAGGTTGAGCGCCCCTTTCAAGAAAATATAGAATACTGGGAATATTTAAATAGGTTTGATTTTTTATCGGATCATAAAAACCCACTTTCTGAAGATCTATTCCTTCTCTTCGAGATTGCGCATCAATTGCAACGATTCGATAAAGGGCTCATTGGGATAGATGTAGATGAACTAGAACCCCCCCTAGAAACGTATACGAAGTTTTCTCCTCGTACGGCTCGAGAAATTGTAAGTTAGAGCTATGTATCGCATTAGAATCTTAACTAGCGACATAACATCATCAAATCAATTAAACTATGGATTATTTAATCCCTTTTTTTATTACTCTTTATCAAAAAAAAATAATTTGTATTCTCATAACTCAAGTTGGATAACTCTGAAATAGTTCAAAAGAAAAAAACTAGGCATTTCATTTTTTGAGTGGTCTCTAACCCCTTTTTTGTTTGTCTCGTTTAGAATATGTTTTGATTCTTTATCCAGTTGTCGAGACAATTGAAAAAGAGGTATTTCCCTGTTCCAAACTACTTTATCTTTGCCCGCGGAATCATTGGGTTTAGACATTACTTCGGTGAATTTGAATCATTTCAAAATGGCAGCAACATGCCTCTTATTTATGATTTCTTTCTATCAAAAAATCATACGAACGATCGATTGCTGCATGATAGACTTTTGATTAAAAGAGTTTCACTAATTCCGCACAAGTTTTCGTTTTTTATTTGAAACTTGCTCGGATTGGATCCTTTCGATTTCTACTAGATCGAAAATATACTTACGAAGTTGTTCCAACTTATTAATTGGCACTAACCTTAGATCTTTTCCCCTGAGAATTTTGTCTACTCGAGCTACATCATATACTGTTGACATTAAACCCCGAACAAAAAACCGTGGTTCTAATAGAACAGAACAATGGATGTCGAGCCAAGAGCACCTTCATTTCTATAGAATAGAAAATGGCGGTTGTAAGAATCCACAACTGATCATGTCTGCCAAGTCGCACGTTGCTTTTTACCACATCGTTTCAAACGAAGTTTTACCATAACATTTCTCTAGTTTGGAGCTGATATGTAATTGATTCAATTAGGGAATCAGGAATAGTCATTTGTTCGATCGTTTCAGAGAAATCTATAGAGAAATCTATATTTTTTCTTCTTTTATATGATATATGAATTGATGCTTCCTAAAGTAAACCAATCTTATCAAGAATTCAATTTCAATGGATTTTTTATTTTATTCAATAATGCAATATTTTTATTTTCTTTACTAATTTATTAAGTTATAGAAGATTTATAAATATTACGAATAAAAAGTTCTTTGTTTATTATTCAATTTACATTTTATCTTCAAGTAACCTAAACCTAGTAGGATATATTCAACAATCTACGCCTTCTTCGAGTATTAAAAATCGAAAAAAAAAATTACTCTAGCTAGCAGATAGGATGAAGAAGTGTCATTGGACTTAATTAGGACTATTATCTTTTGAATATTTAAAATTAATGAATCCAAAATCTTTTTGAAAAAACCTTATCAACGAAATAAAACGCTAATGCTAATAAAATAATAAATTCCTCAGTTTTCGCGTAGTTTCTGAGGTTCAATAATTTTTATTTAAAGCAAGGGGAATAGAATAGTGTGTATGAATCCACCAGTCTTTATTATGACATCAATCGAATTATTTATTCGAGCCAAATAAAATATAAGATCAAATGGTGAAAAACGAGGTTCAAAGAAAATACATGTGTTACGTATGTAACTTGATGGTTTGTTAATCAGATTTCTAGAGACACTGAAATTGAAATTCATATCTTACGTTGTCGATTAACTCTTATTATCATATGGATATAGTATAGTTCGAAATAAGTAACTCAAATAGAAATCGTCTAAGGCAATGGATATATCCTGAAAGGCACATTCACTCCCTTATTTTACCCTTTTTTATTTTATTGCAAATTATTGTCATCGAGGGTCCTCCCTTATGTGAATCATAACTCGATATAACTCCATCTGGATTTTGTGTATTTGAACTCAATTTGAGAAAAAGATATGATTAAAAATCAGAAAGAAGAATCACGTACTATCCATTGAATATTTCAATTTTACAAAATAAATCGAAATTAGTTCAAAAAGACAATTTTTATTTCATTAGTCTCATAATATATCTTTATATAATATAGATCTAGAAATAATAGGTATTCCCTGGGACGGAAGGATTCGAACCTCCGAATACCGGGACCAAAACCCGTTGCCTTACCACTTGGCCACGCCCCATTGTGATTTCTATTCGATACTACTAAAGATATAGTATCGGTATTGGTTATTCGTCAATTCCAGTCCAAATATCTAAGTCTCCGTTGCCGTTGTTCCTAGAATTTTGACCCGTGTAGATATAGAATTATCTATAGATAAAACAAAACTTAATTTATTGATCATTACATATAATTTAATTCAATTAAGATATTATATGAAAGGATGATTTCTTCAATTCGCAACATAAAATAGAAATATTTTTGATTGGGCGAGTTCAAGTTAAAAAAAAAATCTTTTTTTTTTATCTACCTTACTTTCGTCATTTTTACCATATATTTTTACCATATATTAATTATCGATAATCATATTATTATTATAATAATTAATAATATAGTAATATTATTATATTAAATCAATCAAAATCCAATTATCTCCAAGTCAAAAAAAAATGTTTGTTATGCTTAATATCCTTAGTTTGATCTGTCTTAATTCCACCCTTTATTCGAGTAGTTTTTTCTTAGCAAAATTGCCCGAGGCCTACGCTTTTTTGAGTCCAATCGTAGATTTTATGCCAGTAATACCTCTTCTCTTTTTTCTCTTAGCCTTTGTTTGGCAAGCTGCTGTAAGTTTTCGATAAAATGAAAATTTTTTTAATAATGTCCTAGACATGATTTTTTTTTTCGAAAAAAATTCTAAGAATGAATAAGATTAGATAAGTCTTACAGGATAGTATGACCTCTCGATTTAACTAATTCTTCGATAGCTTAGAGAAAGCTGAATCACCCCCCCCCCCTTTTTTTTTCCTCATTTTGATTCCTTTCCATTTATTAAATAATCCTATTAGTAATAATAATAAAGGAAAGACTTTTTTTTTTGAATAAGAGTCCACTCTTTTCTTTCATTACAAAAAAAATTATGAAAATTCTTTTTTATTTCATTTCTAGAAACCCTTTCATTTTTTAGGGTTAAAATATAGGGTAGGTATGTGGTATAAAAATGGAGAATCTATTCTCTTTTTTTTTTTCAAAACAAAAATGATCTTTTGGAGATTGTGTAATGCTTACTCTCAAACTCTTTGTTTACACGGTAGTAATATTTTTTGTTTCTCTGTTCATCTTTGGATTCCTATCTAATGATCCAGGACGTAATCCTGGGCGTGAAGAATAAAAAAAAAAGAGGCCTTTCCTTTTACTTGCTTAATTTTTAAATGTTCTTAGGATTTTAGCTAGTGCACATCTTTTTTTAATTAATAAAAAAAGGTTCGAAGAATCATAATTTCCAAGATAAATAAAAAAACGAGTTATCAACGGAAACGGAAAGAGAGGGATTCGAACCCTCGGTACGAAAAGCTCGTACAACGGATTAGCAATCCGACGCTTTAGTCCACTCAGCCATCTCTCCGAATTGAAAAAGGATAATTACTAGATTACATAGTTCCAGTACACAAAATGGAAGGCTTCAAAAAATCTTTTCTTTATCTATCTATTTTAATTTCTTTATCTATATTTTACTTTTAGTATTTACATAGTATTTTACTATATTGATATATACAACTTTAATATATACAACTTTGATAAGCAATCCTATTTAGATAAATAAAAGTTAGATAAATAAAAGGCTCAAAAGAGATATTTCGAATAAAAAAAAAAGAATACCGAAGGAAAGAGTTGTTTTGTTTTCTTTACACGGCCTGGCCTGGTCATTACCTAGCCGGGCCTTTTTTTTTTGTTTTTGTTCGAAATAAAAAATCGTAGATAAAATGATTTTGCTTTACTTTAAATAGAAAATGCTTGGCTTGTTATTGAAACAACAATCAAATCATAAAACGGATTATTTCTATATCTATGATAGAGAATCAAAGTTTTATTTCTTATTATATTAGTAATTTATATTACTAATATAATTTTTGTAGGTAAATTAGATAAAAAAAGAAAAAAGAGAATTGTCGATTGTTGTGCAATCCATTTTATGCCATGAGAAAAATAGTTTTATAGAGCCCTATCTGTTCTGTTTTGTCCAAAATACTCGAAAGAACTTGGTATTTAGTTTTTTTTTATTACTTATTAGTAGTACTCTTTTCTTATCTTGATTACCTCGGATTTCCTTGTTCGACAAAAAGTGCATTTCTATACAATAATCGTATTGTAGCGGGTATAGTTTAGTGGTAAAAGTGTGATTCGTTTTATTAATCCCTTATATAGTTAAGGGTTCCCTCGGTTTAATTCCTATTCCGAGCAGAAACTTTATTTCTTAAAAGGCTTTAATCCTTTTCCTCTCAATG